GGTCTAGGGATGGAAAACCTAGGAGAGGGGCAACTTTATTGCTTAGGGAGGAAGTAGAGTTCTTAGGGTTAGGGACTAGTAAGCCCCTATTTATAAAGGAGGGAGTTACTAAATCTAATAGAAGAAGGAAACTTAGTGACTTAGCAACAAAGCCAACTCTCACCTTCTTTAGTAAAATCCCATCACTTATGGGAAATCCCCAAACCACCCTTAACCTACGTAATAATGACGATCCATGCCACCAACTAATTAATCCAACTAGATTAGGTGATTTACAAGTGTAGCATTAACCCCCAATTAAGCCATTCTAATGAGAGTATTAAAATCAATGAATTGGTGGCAAAGCTCTCTATAAATTCTCCCAATAAATCCACAAAGCTCTAAGAAAGAAAGCCGTCAAGCTAGCAACGCTACGAGTAAGCCTAATGCTAGTTGTTCAGCCGTTCAGCTAGCAACGCTTTGAGAAAGCACGCGAGGAAGCGAGCTAGTGTAGTTGTTCAGCGGATGTCAAGCTCGAAAGCTGTCCGTTCTTTGGATTAAAGAAAGAAGAAAGTTCCGTCTCGTTCCGTTGGCAAGCGAGCCAGCGGATATAATTCACTATCTTTCCTTCCAAGCGAGTCATAAAGGATTTTCTTCTTTCTCTCTTTCCGGCAGGTACGCAAGTATTGGCATGTGAGCTCAAGTTCAGGGCTTGCAAAGGTTTCTTAGTAGTTATGTGTAGTCAACTTTGCAAGCGATAAAGCAGCAAGGAAGTGAGTAGGACAGGGATTAAAGCAAAGAATCTGCGCCTAAAATTTTCTACAGCGAGTAATGACTGAATCCAAGTCGAGCGACGAGAGGGGCGAGATTAAAATCCTTATCTGCGAACGACGTAAGGAGTCAGACTTCGTTCTTATCGGGGAGCGAAGGCTTGGAGCTCGCCTATCTAGAGCGACGAGAGGAGCTCGACTGAATCCGAATTAGAATCAAAGAATCTGCAAGTTAAGAGAACAGAACAAGTAGAACTAGCCGAGTTTTTGCGAACAGTAGGAAAGAAAGCTCGAAAGCTAGCTTTGTATTAGCTACTATAGACTGAATAAAAATCTAGATGCGAGCAGACAAGCCGTATAGTCCAGCGCTGGCCTCGAGAAAGTCGTTTTCAGTCAAGCTCAAAGAGTCCTTGCTATTAGTGCTTTCTACTCGATCTACTTTCTCTCAGAATGTTGAGTTCCTTCAAACACCACCACCATCAAGGGAAACTCCAAGGAGAAGCGACGGATCACAGGGGCGAGGAGTTCCTTGGGCAAGGGTACCGCTGAGACATAGGAGCAGTGACTATTTTTCCTCGATCGACCGACCTCCTTGTTCTGGTACCACCGCCCAACCGACAAAAAAACCTTTCCTACCGGACAAAAGAAGGTTTTTCGCCTCCAAGCCGCAAGGAAGCCTTGTTTTTTCTACGCTGGGTTATCCAATGATACATAAGTTTTATATAATATAGTTGGATGGTCGAAACAAAGTATATAGTCCATAATAGAGACCTCCCTCGGGCAAAAAGAGTCTACCCCACCTCTCTTTTTCCATCCAACTCGTCGTTCGTATTCGTTATAGTTACAAGAGATGGTGTTTTAGAAATCCTTTCTTTTGTCAACCCGATCACTCTTCTGATCTAACTTTTGAATATGCATTTTCTTCCTTTCTTTCGCGCATCAGGCAGGGAAAAAGGGACTAAGACTTTGAACGTCTGCCGGGATACTCATTCGAATCAAGAAGCTCGTTACTTTTATTTTCCCTAGAATTGGAGCCATATGTCTCTCTCTCTCCATTTATTCACTCGACCCAACTTTGTTTTAATTTATTTGGTCCCGTTCGAATTCTCTAAGGAAGAGCTCTTTTCTTCGAGATGTAACATAAATGGATTCGATAGGTAGCTGCTCATTGGGATGGGCAAAACGCCCCCTAGAAACGTATAGGTCTAGGGAGTTTTCCCCTCGTACGGTTCGATAAAGAATGATTCGAGTCGTCTTGGTTCTTTCTTCCTCGCGAGAGCCTGAACGGGGATAAGTGGAATTCGTAAGTCAAGCCGGGGGGGGAGGACTCCTATGAAATGCTCCGTAGCCTTCCTTAACCAAGAGGTCGGTCCGTGAATCAAACCGATATTCAAGGCCCGTTCCGGAAGTCTTAACCAAGAGAAGAGGTCCGTAAGTAAAGCCCTACTCACTCTTTGGAGAGCTGCAGAACGGAAGACCCAGATCTATTGAAGAGCTCCGTCAGCCCCCGCAGAGGATACCTTTCAAAGGCCCACTCCGAGTAATGTCCCGTGTTTCCAAAAGACGAGGTCTAAGCCTTCGTAAGGTGTTCCGTGGATGGACTGCGGAAGAATTCCGGAACTACGAAAGGTCGGAGGACATCTATCAAGTTCGTCTGGGAGGACGAGTGTAGTAGACTTTAGAGCTAGCGTCCCAAACCGTTAAGTAAGATAAAAGAAAGCTATAGACTCGCTACGGGGCGGGGCCTTCGTTCGTCTGGGTAGAGGAATTGGTCGTCAGGCTAAAACCTTTCGACTTCAGGTATCCTGTCCCCGCCTAAACTCCCTGGCCTGGCTAGTTTCTTTCCGGATGGCCCCCTGTTCAGGAGGACTCGCATATCGGTATCTACGGAACCCCAAACGAAACGACCGCTTCGCTAGGAAGGAGAGGTTTACTTCACGACTCGTCTCCTTAGTCCCTATAACGGAACTAAGTTAAGTGACTTCGTCTCCTTCCCAGTCAAGTTTTCTTTAACTGATTCTTTTTAGGGGAGGGGGAGGAATCGTTTCTTTAATTAAGGTAGTTTTTCAAGTTCAGTCTACGGAACTGTACTGGAAGGAGCGGGTACGGAACCTTTTATAAGCCCCTGGCTCTACATTAGAGCTAATGGCTTTCAGTCGAGTGTCGACGCTTAGAATGTGGTCGTTCAAAACATAGTACCTAACCTCCTCCACCCCCCCGATGGAAAAAGGATCCCCCCTCCCCGTAAACCTACCACCTGCTCACTGACACGATTGGCGAGAGCTATCGATAGAACAGCTACCATACCACCGGAAGAGGGCTCCCGAAACTCAAACCCTTAGTAAGCTCCGTAAGCTACCCAGACAGCGACTGCCCCGACCAGACAGAGAAACCTTTCTTTTGCAGAGAAGAGCACGATCCGGTAACCCTGACTTCTTCCGCGTTGTCCTTAGAATCTACACTTCCTTTCACTAGCAGTGAAGAATCTTGCTGTATCTCAGGCTGCGCTTCACTGGCCTTAACGGTATCTGGCTGTCACTCTTTCACTTGAGCATGGAACTCTCCGTTTTCAGCGACAGGAGAGGGCGCTGCCGTCTTCTTGTCGATACTACGCCGCAGGATCTGATCCCTAATTCGTATTAATACGGTTAACCCTATGCTTCGGGCACTCCGAATCATCATGATCACCCAGTCCAAACCACTGGCACATCAACAGGGCTGGTGGCTTATCGGGACAGTCTTTCTAAAATGTCCCCATCGTTTGCATTGCAAGCACTGAACGATCGGACGACCCTGCGGATCTCGGGCAATCAGTTGTCGTTGCGTTTGTCGCGGGTCTCCCCCTTTCTGATTCTGGCGGGTTTCCTATCCTACTTATAGTGATTCTGTTTGCTATAAGGTCCTTGTACAGACGTTTGGTACGTCCTTTGATCGCGGTTCCGTCGATCGCCCTCTCGCCCCACGGAGTGAATCCGTACGTGGGATGACTATGAGCGCTTGTGCCTGCTTCGAACGAGAGAACCGGCCCCGCATATCTATCGAGAAGTGATTCCGTCTCCAGGGCCGGACCGGACTCCGATTGAAAGCAAATGTTTGGATAAACTGATGGTAAAAAGAGGGTCCTGCTACAATGGAAGAGTTCAAATTGAGTGACTATTCCTGGTCCCGCCCCGGAACTCGGTCAACAACGACCGACCCGCTCCTACTCCCCGTCCACGCCCCTACAGCTACTGATGCTGGCTCTCTGAATCGGGCAACCAATGGTACATGTATCTTTCACTCGGAAAAATGATTCTGGATCGATGGGATCAACAACTGCTCCGGGCCCTGGCAACTCGGTCTTCAACCACCCCCGCCTGCCCATGCTTCCCCCGGACCCATACTTCGATCTCTAGCTCCACCACTGCCGTCGAAGTCCCAACCCCCCACCGCTGCTGATGGGTCGAAAGGGAGATGCCACTTCCATCCAATCCCTAAATACTGATTGCCGGGCAGTGACTGAGAAAGCTATGCATATAAGTACCAGATAGAAAGGAATATGAGTCCCTTCATTCATCGGGGGCGTGAGTCAGTGAAACCCGTGTTGTTCTTACCCCCGTTCCCTCATTGGTTTCTCAGATCCTCCATCTCTGGAAAGAGAAAGAGAGTTCGGAGGGGGATTCAGGGAGAATAAGTATAGGAGGGGATGGTTAATCAAAAGAAAGATGGCCGGGTTAGAGCTTGCTGGTTAGCTGGGCCAGCGGAGGAGGGGATAGAAAGAAAAGGAGAGAGATGGAATGAAGTAAGCTTGAGCCTGCGGAACTGGGAATGAGGTAACTACTTAGGCTGCTCTCCCAAGTTGACCCTTCCCGGCCGGACGGAAGGAATGCTGATGACGGAGGAGAAGAAATAGCCGGGGAGGCAGGCCAGCCAGCCAAGAGAGACTTCTTAATGCATGCGACTGATGCGCCGGAGCCTTCTTACTCGCTTACGGGCCTCTGCGCGGGTGTTTGGGCCCGGCCGGATAGCCGCTCCGGAATAGGGATCCGGAAAGGTTCGGAAAGGGACCAGGGCGCCGTGAGGGAGAGGGAGAGATGTGCATTGGACTCATGGTTTCGCCCGTTGGAGGGAGGTTCAAGAACCATTGGATTCGGTGAGATGCATGCCTCGGACCTGGTGATGGATCAAAGCAAAGGATAGCTTTGTAGCTGCTGTTAGCTCGGAGCGGATGAGCTAGAAATAGAATAGGGTTCCTGCCTCCTTCCTGTCCCTTACCCCTTGGTGTAAATCGGCTTGGATTCTTCTGCTTTCTCATCTGCTCCAGTCAATGGTATCTGCTCGAAAGTCCCATTCTGAGATGGCATGAAAGGACTCCCCAAAGAAAATAATAGGTGATCGTAGGTCAGCCCGTAGGTAAGTTCCGGTCTTTCATTGAGATTTCCTCGTTCATGATCTCTAATCCTTTGAGTCGATTGGGAAGGGGTAAGACTATGCACATAGCTTCGGTTCCGTCTGCCCGCCCAAAGAAAGGAGATATGGTTGCTCTTCCTTCTTCAGTAGGCTTTCCCGAAGAATTGAGATTGTTCATCGATGCTCTTCTTTATGAGGTACGTGAGTTGGGTTTATCACGTAGAAAACACGTGCTTATCTTATGTCCCGAGACATAGCATTCAATCAATGAGCTGGGGTGGCCTGGAACCCGGGCCTTACCAATTTCAAGGTTTCAAAGCATCGGATATTCAATAACCTCTTTTTCTAAGTGCAAAAATTTCACCGCTGCTTTCTCTATCCGCCTTTAAAATAATATCTATGGGACAGGGGAAGGGCAATTCTATATGAATGCAGTGGTTAGGACCAACCTATGAGAAAACAGAGGGAGGTGCGGGAAAACGAGCTAGACGAGGCCAGGTGGCATAAATTTGTGATCTGGCACCTATCACCTATTCTGTCTAATGCTAATGATCGACCGAATGAACTGGAATCTCTGCTCTGTAATATCGACTGGGGAAAGGGAGTTGCCGCCCGTCAGACTCGAGGAACCCCGGCGAAACCCGAAATGGAAGGGGGGGTTAGTACACCAAATTGCAATCCTTGGTAGAGCTTATTTTTGATCCCCACTTATTTATCGGCCCAGAGTCGAGAGCAGCCAGCCAAGTTTTTATGCGGATGGCGGGCCGCTCAAGATACCTCGAAACTAGAGGCAAGCTTTTTTTTTATTGTAGGAGCTGATTCTGTTTATTCTTCCTAGACAGACCAAGAGTTCCTTGAACGTAGAAGATATGCTTTAAAGAAGAGGGGGGCGGGGCTCATCTTCAAATGAAATTGGTCATTCAAGCGGCTCGATCTGGCCCGCCATATCTCCTTCTCGGCCTTTGTCCCCTTAGTTCAGCATCATCAGGGCATCGGAAGTAGTAAAGCCACTCCTTCCATTATTGCGAAGTAACTTCCAGCACGGCATCCACGAGAACGTGAATGAAAGGCGGAGGAAATGGTTATGACCGTCGCTGTCCCTCCCATTGCCCATCCCTTCATTACTGCCTATCATTGGCGGCGGCTTTCCCTGCTCCATCAGGTTACTACTGGAGTCATTTCATTCCAGTAGTGAATGATTGGACACTTCATTCAATGCTGGGCAGGTTCAAGCTGGATGGAGCAAGGGCAATTGGTTGGTTGATCCGGTCTGGGATTAAGAAAGAGTAGATCCTATAAAAAGCACCTATATAATAAAAAGAATTTTCGAGCTTTGCGTGATGAAATATAATTATGGGTAGGAGCACCGGGGACGGAACTTCGGGGGCAAAGCACCCATCGTAAATTAATAATATTAAGAGGAGTCAAGGAAATGAATTATTGATCGAGGAGCGAGGCACTAGGATCGATCACTCGTTCGTTGGTCTAATTATTTTTCCGGACGGGGTGTTGGTATGGAGGAATGGAATTTTTTGATTTCTTTGATTGTTTGGGACATTGAACCACGGGGATAGCCTAATGGTTGGTTCTCCCGAACTCAGAATCTAACACCTTTTGTTTGCGGAATGAGCTGGGAGTGATTGGCGCACCATCCAATTCATGCAAGTTGGTTCTTTCTCAAATAGAATTTTCCAATGAGGAGAAAGAGCCGGACAGGGATTTCTTCAACCAAAAGTGAGTTCACATCGGGACGGTTGTAGTCAATGTATGACTGAGGCATATGAGGACAAAAACAAGGCTATATCTGATTCCCATGAATACAAGTTGGGGAGCGCACTTATCTTTCCCCCCCCCTATCTTACTTAAAGCTTATTCAAGACTGGGGGCTTCAAGTCTTTCATGAAACAAGATGCGTGTAGGATTTGACGCTTCGGATTAGACCGCCGAAGGCACAGGCCAACGATAACAGCACTCGCAGACGATAAGTGAGTGAGCGATCAGACAGATCGGATCGTGTCCCCCTCGCTTCGCTCTCCCGGTTGAGTCATGGAAGATCCAGAGACCCTTACGACCCGTTCCACGTGTTTGAAAGTGAACCCTCCCTCTGTGGACGGCCCACGCCGTGTCTGCTCCTCTCCTAAGTCTTTTCTTGCCTAAGTAAGTAAGCTCATTAGAAAGAGCAGAAAGAACCACTCACCTAGCCTTAGGGCAAGCGAGCAGTGGAGACAAGTAGAGCAGAGCGGAGCAAGGCAAGCAGGTAGCTCGTTCATTCAGTCTAGAGCTACGCTACAGAACATGTCCCGTCTCCACACTGTTGACTGAACGAGCCGTCCTATAAAGCCTTCGGTTACTCTACTTTCCTTGTGTAGCGAGGTACCTCTGGTCAAGCGGTGGAGTCTTGCTACTAGACTGGGGAGTCCTGTACTAAACTAAAACCAGTGACGCTCGCCTACGGCGCCTCGCTACTGCTTCACTTTTCTCCACACCACTCACTCGCCAAATGTTGTATACAGTCAGAACCCGTTCATAGATAGAATAAGAAGGAATAGCTGCGGTTACTCTACACACTTGGTGTACAGAGGAGAGGAGAGCTTAGTATAGGGAATCCCATCTGTCGTGAAGAGGAGAGGAACGCATCAAAAGAGCATGCGGGTCTCGTCACTACTCCACTTCCATCCAATATCCTAGTCTAAGTCGACTACTTACTCAACCAATATCCAATTTAGAAAATAACGTAATTGAGCGCTGCCTATCCACTCGCTCGAACGAACCATCGCACTCTAGCGATTGCGAATCCCGTTTCCGGCTCGAAAAGATAGTTCACTCCACTTTCGAGAACATGAAAAACGAGATTCGTTAGTTCAGCGCTGGAGCTTGATGTCGAATAGCAGGTAACCTCTTCACAAGTCCTGAGATTCTTAGAGATGGGATACTCATAGGGGCCTTGCAAAAGTTCGAAACTCTACTGAGGGTGGGCAAGATAGCATATCTAACCAGATGGCACTTTTAGATTAAAAACAGAGGATAGCGCTATGCCTTACATAGTAGGAATTCACTTGCGGCACTACATGTTCACCGAGCCAAAGTGAGACCATGAGACCTGCACCAAACTTTGACTGCTCCGTGGGAAGATCCTTACTCAAGCTAGCAGCGGATACCTTAGATATTTTGTAGACGTCTTGTTCGATTACAGCTGGTATAAGGGTCAGTCATAGATTCAATCCTATGATAACCAAGGTAAATAGGAGTGAAAACGTACGTCTCTTCTTTACTGAGGCTACTGGGACCATCCTTCAGTAGTAACGAAGCCAGTTCTGGCTTGCTCCGCACAGGCTACACAAGCCTTGCTCGAACGAATCAAATCATTTCTCAGTTCGCCGGGAAGCAGAATGACATGTAGTCAGCGAAGGGATAAACATTTTAAAAACCTACCGGGCTTAGTTCCCGAGTCTAGTTCTCAGGGATAAAAGAGAGGCTTTCCTTGAATGTTTTGGTGCCGCTAGCATCAATAGAGTAACGGGAGCAAGGTCACCCACTAGGCATCTCGCTCGGAAATAATTCCCCAACGGAATTTGTCTCTGGGAGGAACAGAGAACAACCTGACTTCAACCTCCCGCCCACCTATGCCACAACAAAAAAGAATAAGTGGGAGTTGATTTTGATGAGACTAAATGGTCGAACCCTGAAATGCTAATGATTGATCAAGTCGATAATGGCCTAAAGCCAGTTAGACCACGAATGAGTCTGCTTCCCCTCATTGATTGGGCCTATTGATCTCGCTATCATTGAATCAGTCATTCATGCGATGATGCTATTGAATTAGCGATTGCTGCTACTCGGTCTTGATCTGCTACGGGGGAAACTTTACATGGGACTGGTAATTCAAAACCTTATGCTAGCTCTGCTTCTGCTTCCGCAGGGCAAACTGCCGAATCCTTTGTCCGGGTTCGGCCGGAACTAGTGCTGTTCGACCTGCCTTTCCAATATTAGTGGTCCTTAGGCCTAAGCCTTACTCGGCGGGGTGTTCCCCTATTAGCCCTTACTAGCCCTGGCCCTATTAGTACGCTAGCGTATTGCCTTCTTTTGAAGCTGGGACCGAATGGAATGGCATTAGCTGCCTGCTTTAGCTTTAGATTAGTAAGGTTAGCCACTTTAGATTAATAGGCTATATGGGAACTCTTTCTGACTACACGACAACAGTAACCGTTAAGGAAGAAAGAAGATCCTTTACTTTTTTTGCTGTCGAATCATGGCACCTTCTCGGTCCCTTGGCTACTTAATAAGGAAAAAATAAGGAGTAAGGAGAGGGAACAAAGAAAGGACTGAAAGCAGAGTAGGGTTACCAACGAATCTAATAAAGCCGATAAGGAGAGGGAGTCAGCACTCGACCGATAGGAAGACTTGTCTCGGGTAAGAAAGCTATAAGCAATAGTAATACACTATAAGGATAGGAAGAAGCGGAATAAGCTTCATAAGATTAAGCTACTCGAGCTACTCGTGAGAGGGCGCCTACTAGTACTAATAGGGCTAATGGAAAGCAAAGCACTAACTGGCACCTTACTAGTCCGGTAGGTTAAGGCTAATGGCCTACGCTTGCTGCTCCTTATTCCCTGTTTTATCGGCTAGCCTGCTTTAGCTCATCCTTTCGTTCCTCTTTGGCCTCTCTTTGTCTTGCTATTAAGAGAGCAGAAAAGCCTACCTATAAGAAGCCTATATAATATACCTTTTGATGCCAGCAGAAAGCGGCAAGCAAGCAGGCAGCTTGAAGCGAAGCAAGGGCCTTTACGTAATAGGGGTGACTCGACACTATGTACATGTACAAATAGGACTAGCACTTGGAGGTAAGGAAGCGGTAGCGAAGGGACAAAGACCAGAGGTTGATAAAGCGGAGAAGGCAAGGAAGCTAGAAAGAATAGGTCACGGGGAGGGTTATTAACTACTTCGTCCGGCGGGCAAGGAAGAAAAAGTCTTCGAATCCCACGACTTCACTGCTGACGGAAGAGGGAATCCGGAGGAGGCATCTCTGGACATCCGTCTGAAATTGGACGAGGGCCAATATGGGATTTCATTCATTAGTGATGAGGGAGCAAACCCTACTCTACGTTGTACTTTCAAGTACTTGTATGAATAGGGCCAACACTACCCAGTATTGAACAAGTTGGGGAGCGCACTTCTCTTTTCCCCTACTTGTATGAATGGGGTCGGTCATGGTCGATTAGTGAGCATCACATCTCGGTCAATCAATTGGTCCGCTGATCCATCATTCTCTATCGTGCGTGATCACTCACAGCAGCAATCCTTTATTGTTGAAGGAAATCCTACGTGATGCCGATGTATGAACCCCCCTTCGCCCCTTGATGAGTAAGCTCCGTAAGCCAGCTCTTCGTTGGTTGGCCCGCCCCCTGGTAAATGAATGTCAGGTGCCCCCTCCTCCCGAAAGACAGAATTCTGCCCTCTGTCCGTGGATGGATAGGATAGAGGAAGAAGTACGGTAGGCACCCTGAGTTTACCAACCTCAGTGACCGGCTCCTAAGAGTTCCCACCCTGGGATTGGGGTTAGGCTGCTGCGCCATGCAGGCCCCGTGGGCTGCCTCAGCCCGACCCCGGTAACTCAGTAGGCTCGCTGCTAACAGAGACTAGGAACAACAATGCCGCCCCCACCTGCTAACAGCACCATACACATGCGGCTGATGTACGTATGTGGCCCTCGCGTCGATCTTACCTCCGCTGCCTGCCCGTGCGCGGGTCGACTCACAAGAAATGCAGCTAGCTCGCCAACCAACTGTTCATGTTTGAGCTTGTTGGCTTGCTTCATTGTTATTTATACACTACCTGAATTGACTCACTTGGTAGCCTACGTGAGTATCCGGATGGATTAATAGAGACTGATCCCTTTCTACATACATAGCCCCCACCCCCCAGATACATACATACTTTTCCCCCTTTCCCCCATAAAGCTTCCCTTCCCGGAGATCCACTCCTTTCTTTCCTCATCATTCAACATTGAATTGATGATCCGAAGGGGCGCTTGTTCTGCTGGGCGGCTAAAGGAAGGCAATCACGACGAGGCCGGGGGCCGGGGAGAAAAAAAAACGACTCCCATTTTAAAAATGGAACTCAGACCCTCCGGGCATCCTTTCCTGAATCTTAGCTCTTCTCTTTATTATTTTGACTACAATAACTTTCACTTTCCGGGCCGGAAAAACAGTAGAGTCTCTGGGTCGTACGCCTGGAACAAGAAGGTTCGTCGTACAATTTCGGCGATTCAAAAAATCAAGGAGTATATCCCTCTCCCTTAGTGTCTTTCCACTTCCGTCGTTCAGGAACAAACACAACAAACACTTCGCCTAATTCTTTTGAGTCCCGGCCCGGTTTTTCCCCACTAACCAATTACGTTACGACCACTGAACAAACTTGGTTGACGAACATGATTTATGCGCCGCTAATGTAGCGGCTTGTCGAGCATTTGACAAACTCACACCATCCATTTCAAATGGGATTTGTCCCGTGGACACACGAGCAATCCAACCCGTAGGATTTCCTTTTCCCCTTCCCATTCTCACTTCTGTAGGTTTCCCGGTAATAGGGAGATCTGCGAGAACTCTTACCCATATCTTACCATTTCTTCGGAATTGTCCGCTCATAGCACGATGGAATTGTCCGATTGTAGCCCGACGCGCTGCTTCAATGGCTCGATATGAAAGACGACCAGCTCTACAACTTTGAGTGCCATATCTTCCAAAACCAAGTTGTGTACCGTCCGGTTCGCGACCCCTACTACATCTGCCTTTACGATATTTACTATATTTAGTACGTTTCGGATATAGCACGTCCCTTCATTTTCTTACTATATGAGATCCGCACTTTGACACCTGAGATTCCGTAACGAGTAGATACTTCCGCAGGAGCATAATCGATTTTCTGGTTAAATACATTACGAGATGTTTTTCCATACTTTCCGCATTCAGTTCTAGCTATTTCTGCACCTTCTGATCGACCTGAACAACAAATACGGATCCCCTCCACCCCTTTTGGCATTACTAATGGAATATCCTTCACTATTTTACTAAAAATGGAACGAAATGATCTTGTTTTGTTCCTCGGTTGAAAAGAGATGTCTTGAGCAATCGGAGAAGCACTTTGATAAACAGATTTTATCTTTACCGACTCAATTAAGGTATTAGTGTTTGTTCTATTAGACAACAAAGATCGCATTTTTTTCACTTCGTTCAAATAAGAGTTGTACCCGTACGGAATTCTTCTGTTTCTCAGTATGATCTCTATCATCATCTCTATTCCCTTTCTCAATTCTCCTATCCCACCTAGTTCTATGAATTTCTCTATCAATTCCATTACCTTCTC